TAAATAACTTCCACTTCTAAAAGATAAAAAACTTCTTTTGATTGATTATTTTTATTTATTTGGAAATATTATTGATAGCCTCTACTCGTGTCCTAGCCCGCCTGAGAGCTAGATTCGCCTCAATTGCCTGTTTCTTACCTTCAGCTCTACTTAAGTTAGCTTCAGCTATTTTAAGAGCTTGTTGAGCTTCTTGCGGATCAATGTCAGTACTCATCTCTGCATCATTTCCTAAAATAGTGATCTCATTATTACCTATCCTAGCGAAACCGCCCATCAGAGCCACAGTTAACCATTGGTCATTGAGGCGTATTCTCAAAAGACCGATATCTACAGCTGTAGCAATAGGGGCATGGTTTGGTAATACACCAATTTGGCCACTATTAGTAGATAAAATGATTTCTTTCACTTCTGAATCCAAAATAATTCGATTAGGAGTCAGTACACAAAGATTTAAGGTCATTTCTTAAAATTGCTCTCCCCTTCTAAGTTCATAGCTTTCGCGGTAGCTTCATCAATGTTACCCACCAAATAAAAGGCCTGCTCGGGAAGACCATCTAATTCTCCGGAAAGAATCAATTGAAACCCCTTAATTGTTTCTGCGAGAGCAACATATTTACCTGGAGAACCAGTAAATACTTCTGCCACGAAGAAGGGTTGTGACAAAAAACGCTCAATTTTTCGTGCTCTTGCTACAGTTAAACGGTCCTCCTCGGATAATTCGTCCAACCCAAGTATAGCTATAATGTCTTGAAGCTCTTTGTAACGTTGTGAAGTTTGCTTAACTCTTTGCGCAATTTCATAATGTTCCTCGCCAACAATCCGAGGTTGTAACATAGTTGACGTGGAATCTAAAGGATCCACTGCCGGATAAATACCTTTGGCAGCTAATCCTCTTGATAGTACGGTAGTAGCATCTAAATGTGCAAATGTCGCGGCAGGAGCAGGGTCGGTCAAATCGTCCGCAGGTACATAAACTGCTTGGATCGAAGTTATGGATCCCTCTTTGGTAGAAGTAATTCTTTCTTGCAAAGAACCCATTTCTGTACTAAGTGTAGGTTGATAACCTACTGCAGAAGGCATTCTCCCTAATAAGGCGGATACTTCCGATCCTGCTTGGACGAAACGAAAGATATTGTCGATGAATAAAAGTACGTCTTGCTCATTAACATCCCGGAAATATTCTGCCATGGTTAGGGCAGTCAAACCAACTCTCATACGAGCTCCCGGGGGTTCATTCATTTGACCATAGACTAGAGCCACTTTTGATTCTGCAATATTTTTTTCATTAATCACTCCAGATTCTTTCATTTCCATGTAGAGATCATTTCCTTCACGAGTACGTTCGCCTACTCCGCCAAATACGGATACGCCTCCATGAGCTTTGGCAATGTTGTTGATCAATTCCATGATGAGTACTGTTTTACCTACTCCAGCTCCTCCAAATAACCCTATTTTTCCTCCACGGCGATAGGGAGCTAAAAGATCCACTACTTTAATTCCTGTTTCAAAGATTGATAATTTTGTATCTAACTGTATAAAGGCAGGCGCCGATCTATGAATAGGAGATGTTGTACGAGTATCTACGGGACCTAAATTATCAACAGGCTCCCCAAGAACATTGAAAATTCGTCCAAGAGTAGCTCCTCCGACTGGAACACTTAGAGGAGTTCCCGTGTCAATCACTTCCATCCCTCTCATCAGCCCATCTGTAGCATTCATAGCGACAGCTCTAACTCGATTATTTCCTAATAATTGTTGTACCTCGCAAGTAACATTAATTTGTGGACCGGCAGTATCTCGACCCTTAACTACTAAAGCATTATAAATATTAGGCATTTTGCCGGGGGTAAAAACGACATCCAATACCGGGCCAATAATTTGAGCGATACGCCCTAGGTTTTTTTCTTCAAGCGTGGAAACGCCAAGACCAGAAGTAGTAGGATTTATTCTCATAATAATAAAGTGAAATATGTCGAAATTTTTGAATAGTACTGAAAAAAATATGTCCGATATCAAATTGATCAGTTAATTCAATAATAAATAAATGGAGTTAGCATTCGATTTAGTTTGTACCACTCAAATGAATCCAATTCAATCATTTACACTACACATTGAATGATGAAATTTTCAAGTTCAACCAATCTTTATTTTTTTTTTTTTATGGATTTTTGTGTTTTATACTACGATTTATGCCTAGTTTCACATCTAGGATTTACATATACAACATATATCACTGTCAAGAGGGAATTTTTATTAGTATTTCATTTCTTAGATTAATAATAAGAAGGGATATACTCCTCCATTATAAACTTGCAAAACAAGGATTGGGTTGCACCATATATATAAAAGAGTATACAATAATATAGATATACAATAATGATGTATTTTATTTATCAAATACATGGTCTAATAACAAACCAATTTTAACATTTTAATTAGTTTATAATATTCGTTAAATATTTTGTGTTTGAAAAATTGTTGTCAAAGGTTTTGAGTTATT